AGGTTTCCATACCAAGGCTCAATCCAATCAAGTCCGTAGCGTCTACCAATTTCGCCATATCCCCTTTCCTTTTTCTTTTAGACCGCGATCCATTTGTAATTTCATCCATCTCTTTCATTTATTTATTTGGAAACCATTGAATTTATTAGATAATGATTCCTATATCGAAAAATGTAGGGGATATTTTCCTTTTTTGACCATGCTCTATCAGTTCATCTTTCTTGGATTGCATAAACCTTGTTTATTTCAATCAGAAATGATTCTATCATTGATGTATTTGCAATTCAATATGAATAAATATATCCCACATATATTTTCTCTCTCTCTTTCATTTTTACAGTGTTATTTGGAATACTGTAACGTTCGATATTCATTCTTTTTTTTCTTCCTACCTCCTCCTTTCCCAAATGAAACCAGAATAATGTCGCATTCTAATTTAGATTGTATCTTTATCCTTATCTTATTCTTTTATTAGGACCGATCCGCTAGAATTTAATTAGCATAATTTGCTATAACTGCTTTAGTTAAGCTTTAAGAAAAATTCTCTTTTTTCTAATCAGAATTTCCAATTTAATTTGGTATGATCATAGAGATAGATTTTCATTAATGAAATATGATGCTATTTATTATATTCTTAACTTAAGTATATTATATTCTTAACTAAAAGATTCGAATATATTTCGAATATATTTTTTTATATACTTTTCGTTTTTATATACTTTTAGTATATTATCTATATTTTATATTATATATATTTATTATATCTATATAATAATAATATATATACATTATATTATATATATACAATTAATATACCTAATTACTAATTTTATATATATGTTATATATTATGTATACATATACACTTATACATATACACTGTATTTTATATACCGAAATTCTACATACATAATTATAGTTCTAGTATAGAATATACATTCATAATACATAATATATGTTATATTTTTTTTATTAAGAAGAAATTTCTAATTCGAACTTGTAACTATGGAACTATGAACTATATAGTTTTCCTGTAGTTCATATGAAATTAATAGCTAAGATTAATAGCAAAGATCCGACATCTTTATGAATTCCTATACACTATTTGTAAGACTATTTCTGTTATACGAGAGCCCGCTTAGCTCAGAGGTTAGAGCATCGCATTTGTAATGCGATGGTCATCGGTTCGACTCCGATAGCCGGCTTTTGCTCTATCAATTTTTCTATGATTGATAATCTCGTCCTCTCCTTTTTTTCTCCAAATGAAATGCTGGATCCCTGATCTATTATGTCGTGGTACCTTACAACTATTAATAAATCAACTAATAAATCAACTATTAATAAATAATGAATTAGAACAATTAGATCTCTACCGAAGAAATCATCAAACAGAGCCTCAACTTCTTATCCTTATCCTATATATATATATATACAATATATATAGACATAGACAAAAAATCTATACAAAAAATACAGATATTGATAGAATTTCTTTATTATTTTTTTTTTTACTTGTAGTACTTTAGTGGATTTTGTTTTGTTTATCCTTTAGTTCAGTTTTAATTTCGATTTATTGTGTAAAATGAAATTTCAATAAAATAAAAAAGGAGTCTTTATGTCTCGTTACCGAGGACCTCGTTTCAAAAAAATACGCCGTCTGGGAGCTTTACCAGGACTAACTAGTAAAAGGCCTAGATCCGGAAGTGATCTTAAAAACCAATTGCGTTCTGGGAAAAGATCGCAATATCGTATTCGTCTAGAAGAAAAACAGAAATTACGTTTTCATTATGGTCTGACAGAGCGACAATTACTTAGATATGTACATATCGCTGGAAAAGCCAAAGGGTCAACAGGTCAGGTTTTACTACAACTACTTGAAATGCGTTTGGATAACATCCTTTTTCGATTGGGTATGGCTTCGACCATTCCTGGAGCCAGGCAATTAGTTAACCATAGACATATTTTAGTTAATGGTCGTATCGTGGATATACCAAGTTATCGTTGCAAACCCCGAGATATTATTACTACGAAGGATAACCAAAGATCAAAAGGTCTAATTCAAAATTCTATTGCTTCATCTACCCACGAGGAATTGCCAAAACATTTGACTATTGACTCACTCCAATATAAAGGAGTAGTAAATCAAATAATAGATAGTAAATGGATCGGTTTGAAAATAAACGAGTTGTTAGTCGTAGAATATTATTCTCGTCAGACTTGAACCTAACGAAAATAAGAAAAGATAGGTTCATAGAATTTTACCTCTTTTTCACCGAACTAAATAGACCTAAGGGTCTTAATCCACATTTTTAGCATTAACGTATCACAAATGGATCACCAGTAGGATTTTTTTCTTTTTTGCTCTTTCCTATATTTTACGTACTACAGTAATTAGGAATAGAGAATTTATATCAAATAAGAGAAAAGTCTTATTGCTGGAATGATGGTATCAATTGTTATTTGATTTGATATCTATTGGTCGGTAACGTTGTTAAATTAACAGAAACGGAAAGAGAGGGATTCGAACCCTCGGTAAACAAAAGCCTACATAGCAGTTCCAATGCTACGCCTTCAACCACTCGGCCATCTCTCCTATATAATCTTATTATTGACTAGAAACTGAATGAATAGCGAGTTATTCATATTACTGCCATACAGGTAGGACCAATCACAGATTCCATAGGAAAAATTCTTTTCCAATTTAATATTTCTTAACAACAACTTCGCGCATGAGCTACCCCACGGATCTCTTCCAAATTCATGAATCAATCGTCCCATGGATTTTTCTATTTCGATTGTATAGCGTGCCGTATACACCTTATGCAAACTGAACGTATGTTTATTCTACTCTTACTCTATTTTATCATGTTTATCATGTATTGATTATTCCATTCTTTTTTCTCTTTGGATCATAACCAAATCAAAACTTCTCGAGTTATCAGAATTCGTAGTAAAATAAAGTCCTTAGTTATTCAACGTAGATGAAATAGTAATAGTTCTGCTCATTGGTATACTAAAAAATAGGAATGAAATCTAATCTGATTCAATTATTTCATATCTCTCGTTGTCCAAATAAAAAGGGGAACCATTTGAGCGGAAAGCCCATATCTATCTATTTCTTAGAATATAATTATTCTGTTTTTATGTTATTTTGTACTGTAAAATTCCTTTGTTTGTGGGATCATTTTCCCCGAGGGGAATGAAAAGAATTATAGAATGGATTGCTAATTATGCCTAGATCTCGTATAAATGGAAATTTTATTGATAAGACCTTTTCCATTGTAGCCAATATCTTATTACGAATAATTCCGACAACGTCAGGAGAAAAAAAGGCATTTACCTATTACAGAGATGGTGCGATTTGATTTTTTTTCTTATTTTTTAAGCCCTCACCTCAGTCTTACGAGAGAGAGAGGCGGTTCGGGATAGAAAGAACCAAATTATTGAAATAAACCTACGCTTGGTGAAGGTGAAGTTTGGAAATAGAACAATTCCTTCTGTCGTGTATCCTCGATTGATGCAGCCTCAGATGCTTCAATTGTCGATTTTAGTATTGAGCGAAAGGTTACACCTATAGGTTCTGTATTGCAGGTCAATCCTACTTCACTAGTACCAATAGGCAGCATAGGGGAAAAAGCACTACACCTAGGAATAGGAATCAACAACACAAAAACTTTGTTATATTTGTTATAAATTACCCTTTTCCTTATCGGTATCGGGACTAACAAAAATGGTTGGGACAACAAACATCCATCTCGTTCGTACTTTGGATACCCGTATAACCATCAAAGATCGTTGAAGTGACTAATTCCTGGAAATAGGAGGCGTTGAGGACAAAGAAATTGTTGGAGTTACCATTTCTATCTAGCACTAATATGATTAGTGTTAAGAAAAAACCTCTTGCGGGAAGGCTGGCTAGAGATTTCTTGTAAAAATACTAGCTCCTTTCAGTTCATAATGATATGAGAATAGTTCAATTTTTATTCTATGGACTATTCCCCTTAGTCCTATGCACAGAAGGGAGGAGCCGTATGAGATGAAAATCTCATGTACGGTTCTGGAACGGAGATTTTTTGAATAGAATGAACGACCGTAACGGATGTTGGCTCAATCTGAAGGAAATTATGCGGAAGCTTTACAGAATTATTATGAAGCTACGCGACCAGAAATTGATCCCTATGATCGAAGTTATATACTCTATAACATAGGCCTTATACACACAAGCAATGGAGAGCATACAAAAGCTTTGGAATATTATTTCCGTGCACTAGAACGAAACCCATTCTTACCACAAGCTTTTAATAATATGGCCGTGATCTGTCATTACGTGCGACTATCTCCACTATAGAAAGAAGGAAAAAAGATCAAATTGGCTAGTAAATAACTAGTCAATAAATAGGCTTTCTACATATGCATCGTTCAAAGCAACGATTTTTATCAGCTGTAGCAAGGAAAGAGACTTCACGAGAACCACAATAGGAAGAAAAAAAGTACGGCCTATATACTATACTCTATGGATAAAGGATCAAATTGATAGAGAAAGCACCGTAAAGATCAATTAGCGAGCTATTGGGTCGATACAGTTAAGAACTGCTTACTTATGTCATGATATGGGACAAAAAAAGTTAGGAATCAACTTATGTAATAGAGTCGATCCACTAAGGTATTGAGCAGCGGTGTAGCATCAGATCCCAAAGATAGTAAGTTCTTTTTTCTTATGGAGAAAAGTCTTTTTCAAAGATTCTATATGAATTTCATATATGAAACCGAGATAGTTACCTTTCAGAAAATTCTAACGATATAGGGGATATCTATGCTTCAGTCTTCTGAAGGTGGGAGAAAAGATCAAACTGATTATTGATCAAAATTAGGGTTTGAAACTTATGTAATTAACTTCTTTTGGTTAACCCAAGAAAAAATGGGATAGATTTATGAGAAATCTAATTCAGTTAGCATAGGGTAGATTAAGATAGGACACAAAAAGAATCAATTTATGAGCCG